AATATATAAAATTCAAAAAAAAAAATGGAATGAATATAGAAAGTCAATAGAATCAAATTTATTAAATAGAATAAATCCAAAATCAATAGAATATAGAATTCATATTCTAGAATTTTATTTTAGAATAATGTAGAATATATATTCTCTAATAAGATAAGAAGAAAAAGAAAAAAGAATTATATAAATATAAAAAAATTAGAATACTAATAATACATATTTCATTTAACATTGAATTTGAATATTCATTCTATTATGAATATTCAGAAAAGTAAGTTAAGAAGTTTAGTTAAGAAAAAAAAGAATGAATTAAAATGAAAGAATTCATTAATTCATTATATATGATATAAAACCCAACGTATGAATTAAAACCCACTGTATGAATAAATGAATATTTATTGGTAATGCTCAAAAAGAAACGAAGTCGATATCTTTTTCTGTTGTAAGAAAAAAAATATCATTTACCCACTCGTTGTATATACCCATTTTACTTAAGGATTTAGTTAAGGATTTAGCAGGATTTAGTTAAGGATTTAGCGTACAAATACAACAAATCTTTAATTACATATGCATGCAATCATATATGTATTACAATTAAGAAGGAGGATTTACAATGCGAAATTTCAAAACATATCTCTCTGTGGCACCTGTATTAAGTACTCTATGGTTCGGGTCTTTAGCGGGTCTATTAATAGAGATCAATCGTTTATTCCCGGATGCGTTAACATTCCCCTTTTTTTCGTTCTAGTTATTGACATAGGAGGGGATGCAAAATATTAAAGATACAATAAATTATCTGTGACTAATCCCCCCCCCTTTTTTTGTTTTGTTCTTTTTTCAGTTTTTTAGGATCTGATGATATAAAATAAAGTAAAAAAGAAGAAACGAGAAAGAATTCAACCGCAGCAAAACCCCGGTTCATGCTCCAACTTATAGTTCTAATTCTATACTATAAGGAGAATTGAAAACGGGAATCTAGTGCAACAAAAAATCATAAAAGAATACAAGATACTTAAATGAATGAAATAAAATGAAATACTGGAATTAGACAAAATGGATAGTTGGAAACAATTGTATTACTTATTCTTTTTTTTATTACTTCATTGATTGCAACGAAATCTTTCAGAAAACTAGATTTCGAGTTAGCAACTTCTTTTTTTCTTTTTTCTTCGTTTCGGATCGAAAATGAATAATCAATAAACTAAATAGAAAAGTTGAGTGAATCAAAAATCCAAAGGAGATTTATGGCCAAGGGTAAAGATGTCAGAGTAAAAGTGATTTTGGAATGTAAAAGTTGTGTCCGAAACGGTATTAATAAAGAATCACCAGGTGTTTCCAGATATATTACTCAAAAAAATCGACACAATACACCTAATCAATTGGAATTGAAAAAATTCTGTCCCTATTGTTACAAGCATACGATTCATGGGGAGATAAAGAAATAGATCAAACGGAACATGTGTATGCCACCCTTCCAAGGAACAAATTACCTATATGGATATATAGCTAAATCTAACCATAAACCAAAAAAATCCTATTTCGTTTCGGTCGAATCTCAAATGAATTAGAATGGAGAAATAGGATTTTTTTAGAGATAAGGAATAAACATGGATAAATCCAAACGACTTTTTCTTAAATCCAAGGGATCTTTTCGTCGGCGTTTGCCCCCAATTGGATTGGGCGATCGAATTGATTATAGAAACATGAGTTTAATTAGTCGATTTATTAGTGAACAAGGAAAAATTTTATCTAGACGGGTGAATAGATTGACTTTGAAACAACAACGATTAATTACTATTGCTATAAAACAAGCTCGTATTTTATCTTCGTTACCTTTTCTTAACAATGAGAAACAATTTGAGAGAACTGAGTCGACCCCTAGAACTACCGGTCCTCGAACCAGAAAGAAATAAATAGGCCTATTCCTCAATGGAATCCAAATTCCAATCTGAACCGAACCCCGCCCCACTTCGGGTTGATATCTTGTTCGAAAAATTCGAGAATACAAATTGGGTTGTTACATCGTAAGAAAAAAAAAAAAAGATTTCTTTTTTTTATTGAAACGTGTTCGTTCATTTTTACTATTTTATTTAGAATAGTAAGTTCTACTCTATCCTCCCGGAGTTTATTCTCCGGGGACCCCCTTTTAAATCATTCTGGTGGATTTCTTCCAATATCCTTATTTAATGATCTCATTGGAAATCATGGAAAGACAATTCCTATTTGATATAGCTATTTGTGCAAGTATTTTACGATTAAGAAGCAACTGCCTCTTATACATATTATTTATTAATCGACTATAAGTATAAGATACCTTGTTATCACGAATTACTGCATTTATTCGAGCGATCCACAAACGACGAAAATGTATCTTTTGCCTGCGCCTATCGCGATGCGCAGAAACCAAAGCTCTCATTTTCTGTTGAATAGTAGTTCGAGTAAGTCTTGAATGAGCACCTCGAAAGGTTGATGCAAATAAACGAATTTTTTTTCTACGTCTCCGAGCTATATACCCTCGTTTAATTCTGGTCATTGAATCAAATTCAACTTTGATTTTGATGAATAACTAATTGATTTTTTTTCTTTCAGTCATTCTTTTTCGCTTTCCTAGTCTGTTAATAACAAAACGGATTCTTCCGATGTATAAAATCAAAATTCCAATGGCTTTTGCTACTATGACCTTCCCAACCACGATTTTTCCGTGCATTTCATTTAGAAATGTAAATTTCAAATTTAAGTAATGTAATTTAAGTAAAATATTAAGTATTAAAGGTAAATGGATAAAGAAATTGTGGGTTACATCGTTTCTATGGTTACTTCTTAAACGGTGAGGTCCTCTCTATACGCCGGAGCCACTTCCCTCATTAAATCAATGTTATTAGTAACTTGTACAGTTCACATTCTTTGACTCTACCCATAAATTATCCAGTAATAGATCTTTTCACAACAAGATCTACCTATACAGTAACGACATTTAATTATGAAGGTTGGCTAGGTAGCTGACCCTGTTAGTCCGTTCTTGCAAGAGTAGAAGTATAATCTTTCTGCTTCTTAAAAACTTCCCCCCGCTTAATGAATAATCAATCATTTGCCACCAATGGGGAATTGCTTCTCATCTCAAATTGAGTTGATTGGATTTGCGCCAACAGAAACCATAAATTTAATATACAATCACAATAGAGGTCTTTTTTTTTGTATTTAATAGTAAATGGAGTTCTTCGATCCTATTCATTGGTACTGGTCGTTGATACTGGAAAAAGGATCTCCTTTCTTTTGTTCCAGCTCATGATCTGAACGAGTCGCACATACACCCTAGTACATGTTCCTCGACGCTGAGGGCATCCCCGAAGAGCGGGGGAGTTTGTGACATTTTTGATTTGCTGTCTTGTGTTTCTAATAAGTTGTTTAATAGTTGGCATACTGAATCGTATACAGAATGGACTGGTTTAGATCAATCCTAACCAGATGATTATGAATTTCCTATTTTACTTCTTTACTCTACGTGAAATCCCCGGTATTTTCGACCGCTACAAGATCCACAATTCCGTGAGCTTGGGCTTCTGTTGCTGACATAAAAACATCCCTTTCCATGTCTTCAGATACAACCCATAAGGGGTTACCCGTTCTTTGTACATAAACCCTTGTGAGGGTTTCGCGGAGTTTCAGCAGTTCTTCCGCTTCCAGGACAAATTCTCCCGTTTGTGCCTCATAAAAAGAACTAGCAGGTTGGTGGATCATTACCCTGATGATATAACATAATAACTGCTTCCTCTATTTCGTCCGATCGGACGAACGAAAAAGAATAACAAGAAAGAAAAATAAAACAACCGTACAGGCATTCTTTGTGCATTGCATACGGCTTTCGCAATAGAATTCACCCCCCTTTTCTTTTCCATTGGGGAAAGAAAAAAAGGATCTATCAGATCTAAACCCTTAAGCGATCGTGATCCATTTACCACCCTTCCTTTCGCGGGAGTTCCAAAATACTATGATGGTTCCGTTGCTTTCTATATTTATCTCGTCTGTGATTCAGCAATCCTAAAGTTTCTTTTTGACCCGATCAAACAAAACAAAGAAAAGAAAGCTCTTGTTTTTTTTTTTTTTTCATTTTAGTACTCTTTCATAACATAAATATTAGAAAGATACTTTTGGTGTGAAAACAAAAAAGTTTGTGACACTGAACTGGACCCCCAATAGATAAGATCAAATTGGAAATACCCTTTTTTTGTCTCATACTACTCTCTCGATATATAATTTCATGTGATGAAAAAACAATAATGGTTTGCTCATATCGAATCCGAAGTGCTGTGCTATTATCACTTATGATTTTATTCATATTTCATGTGTTGAAAGCATAGTCTTCTTTTTCTCTCAAATAAAAAACTCATTAGCGCCGAGCGTGAGGGAATGCTAGACGTTTGGTAATTTCTCCTCCGACCAGGACGAAAGACCCCATTGAAGCAGCTAATCCCATGCATATTGTATGTACATCTGGTAGCACAAATTGCATAGTATCATAAATAGCTATTCCGGGTATTACCCATCCACCGGGAGAGTTTATAAACAAATAAAGATCCCTGTTCTCATCCTCTAGACTAAGGTATACCATAAGACCAATAAGTTGGTTGGAGATCTCACTATCCACTGCTTGACCTAAAAAAAGTAATCTTTCTCGATGAAGTCGGTTGATTAGGACAAAAAAAATTTATCCCCTAGGAACCATACACGCACCTTTGGATGCATACAGTTCACAAAAAACTGCGAAAAAAAAAAGAGTCAATCTGTCGATTCCAGCCCTCTTCGCTTTCTTTTTTCATAGTAGGACTTTTCCACGTCCTAACGAGGGGGTTTTTTCTTCCATTTTATTTTCACGAAAGATGAGTTTTTGTTCGTTTTTCCCTAAAAAAAAAAAAAGAATCCACTAAACTCATTGAACTAACCTTTCATTGATATATTATTGTTTCACCGAACTCCAATCCAAATTACGATGTTATTTTCTTGTTCCTGAATGGGCCTCTTCCATTTTTTTAGATTTATGCTCTACTCCGGGTAAAAATCTGCCTGATTTTGATTTGCACATATAGGACAAAGGGTCCCAATACCACTTCTTTTTTTTTTTTCAATTTGTTTCGTGTCTGTCTTCCGCCAAATATTTGATGTAGTTACAATAATATTTCATTGATTGTCAGTTTGAGATTGCTCATATGGTATAATCTAAACAGGAATTTTTTAGGATACAAGCGGTAATCATACATATATTATATTACAATTACCCATTGGTATTTTTTAAACGGAGCCTGGATAGTTCATTTTATTGGCCCAAACAAGCCAACCATAAATTATTCGAATTGAGAATTTTCATATTAATATAAATACCTCAAAAATAGATCTAATTGCACTTCACGCTCCAAATATTGATTGATGGTTCAATCAATCTTTTTGAGGCGAAATAGAAGATATCTCGATCGGGGGAGAGAACGGAGAAATTCCATATGACCCAATATGTCTGACAAGTCGCACTATAAGTCAATCCAAGTTGCATCTTCCTCTCCAGGATTCCGAAAAGGTACTTTTGGAACACCAATAGGCATTAAATGAAAGAAAAAGAGATTGAGTAGTACTATGCTTCACTTTGATGTGGAAACGTAACAATGGATTTATTGTTTTCCTAGTATTGTTTTCATAGTTTTGCTGTCTTTCGTATCTTATCCCTAGATTGACAAGTTTATAGAGGAAGACGAAATGAATAAGGGAAAATTCTTACGAATGGATCGGGCTGCTCGAATCATGACCAAGTATCTATACATTCGCTCATGGAAAATGGGACCCGTCGAATCCCCCCATTGCGGATTGTTACTTATCGGGTATAGAATAGATTTGCTTCTCTTTGTTCCTACGAACAGAATTGTTCCATTATGACTAACGAAATAAAATAAATAATAGAATCATCAATATTAACCCTTGCTCTGAGATAATCCTCTGAAAAGGGGAGGTCCATAGCATAGTCTTTTCCAATGCGATAAAGTTACATAGTGTCTATTTTTTTTTGATAAAGGGGTATTTCCATGGGTTTGCCTTGGTATCGTGTTCATACCGTCGTATTGAATGATCCTGGTCGGTTGCTTTCTGTCCATATAATGCATACAGCTCTAGTTTCTGGTTGGGCGGGTTCAATGGCGCTATACGAATTAGCAGTTTTTGATCCCTCTGACCCCGTTCTTGATCCAATGTGGAGACAAGGTATGTTCGTTATACCCTTCATGACTCGTTTAGGAATAACCAATTCATGGGGCGGTTGGAGTATTACAGGGGGGACTATAACGAATCCGGGTATTTGGAGTTACGAAGGTGTGGCTGGCGCACATATTGTGTTTTCTGGCTTGTGCTTCTTGGCAGCTATTTGGCATTGGGTGTATTGGGATCTAGAAATATTCTGTGATGAACGTACAGGAAAACCTTCTTTGGATTTGCCTAAGATTTTTGGAATTCATTTATTTCTCTCAGGAGTAGCTTGCTTTGGGTTTGGCGCATTTCATGTAACAGGGTTGTATGGTCCTGGAATATGGGTGTCTGATCCTTATGGACTAACTGGAAAGGTACAACCTGTAAATCCTGCGTGGGGCGTAGAGGGTTTTGACCCTTTTGTTCCGGGAGGAATAGCCTCTCATCATATTGCAGCGGGGACCTTGGGCATATTAGCGGGTCTATTCCATCTTAGTGTCCGTCCACCCCAACGTCTATACAAGGGATTACGTATGGGTAATATTGAAACCGTACTTTCCAGTAGTATCGCTGCTGTCTTTTTTGCAGCTTTTGTTGTTGCTGGAACTATGTGGTATGGTTCAGCAACTACCCCGATCGAATTATTTGGTCCCACTCGTTATCAATGGGATCAGGGATACTTCCAGCAAGAAATATATCGAAGAGTTAGCGCCGGGTTAGCCGAAAATCAGAGTTTATCAGAAGCTTGGTCTAAAATTCCCGAAAAATTAGCTTTTTATGATTACATCGGCAATAATCCAGCGAAAGGGGGATTATTCCGAGCGGGTGCAATGGACAACGGGGATGGAATAGCTGTTGGATGGTTAGGACATCCTATCTTTAGAGATAAAGAAGGGCGTGAGCTTTTTGTGCGTCGTATGCCTACTTTTTTTGAAACATTTCCAGTAGTTTTGGTAGACGGAGACGGAATTGTGAGAGCCGATGTTCCTTTTAGAAGGGCGGAATCGAAGTATAGTGTCGAACAGGTAGGGGTAACTGTTGAATTCTATGGCGGCGAACTCAATGGAGTCAGTTATAACGATCCTGCTACTGTGAAAAAATATGCTAGACGTGCTCAATTGGGTGAAATTTTTGAATTAGATCGTGCTACTTTGAAATCCGATGGTGTTTTTCGTAGCAGTCCAAGGGGTTGGTTTACCTTTGGGCATGCTTCGTTTGCTTTGCTCTTCTTTTTCGGACACATTTGGCATGGTGCTAGAACCTTGTTCAGAGATGTTTTTGCGGGTATTGACCCCGATTTGGATGCTCAAGTAGAATTTGGGACCTTCCAAAAGATTGGAGATCCAACTACAAGGAGACAAGCGGTCTGATACAACATCGGTCTGGTTCTGGTATTTTTCGCCTCTATTTTGGATTTTACTTGGATTTTGATATAGGGTACCGACGAAATCTTGATTTGAATCACCGCCTTTTTTTTTTATTTTGACTCTTGTCCTTTCTTTCTTTATCTGGGAGATAATCCCAAATGAACAGGTGTGGAAGCTATAATTGTAAACCACGATCGAATTTATGGAAGCATTGGTTTATACATTCCTCTTAGTCTCTACTCTAGGAATCATTTTTTTCGCTATCTTTTTTCGAGAACCGCCTAAGGTTCCGACTAAAAAGGTGAAATGATTTTTCATCATCTCAATTGAAGTAATGAGCCCCCCATATTGGGAGGCTCATTACTTCAACTAGTCCCCGTGTTCCTCGAATGGATCTCTTAGTTGTTGAGAGGGTTGCCCAAAAGCGGTATATAAGGCATACCCGGTAAAACTTACAAGTAACCCAGATATAAAGATGGCGACTAAGGTTGCTGTTTCCATTATTATATAATTTCCAATTTCAAGACCACAATGGATCTATGATAAGATCGTTTATTTACAACGGAATGGTATACAAAGTCAACAGATCTCAACCAATGCAATAGGATTTATGGCTACACAAACCGTTGAAGGTAGTTCTAGATCTGGTCCAAGACGAACTTTAGTAGGGGATTTATTGAAACCATTGAATTCGGAATATGGTAAAGTAGCTCCTGGGTGGGGAACAACCCCTTTGATGGGTGTCGCAATGGCTTTATTTGCGGTATTTCTATCCATTATTTTGGAGATTTATAATTCTTCCGTTTTACTGGATGGAATTTCAATGAATTAGGTCTATAAGAGCCATGAAGTTCTGGCTTTTCAATCCAAAATGAATCACTTAGGACTCAGATTTCGAGTCCATTCTGGTAGTTCGACCGTGAAATTCCTTTGTTTCGGTATTTCCGGAATATGAGTGTGTGACTTGTTATAATTGATCCTATTGATAGTACAGAGAATGGGTCTGTCATCTTGATAGAATAGAGATGGTTCTACTTCGTCGGATATTAATCCTATAGTATCTGGAGCACGGACTATATGGAATAGATCAAGAAATATTTGAACTATGATTCCTACTTACTATTCGGACCTCGCAACCGGACTCACAAAAAAAATTCAAAGATTTTGATTTGAATAGAATTTTTTAGAATTCTAAAGCGAAGGATTGTATTTTTCTTCCTTCCAAATTGGGTTTATTTATTTTATGCTTTTTTTGTTTTGCCCAAAGGGCAAACGTTTCTCTGGATTTTTATTAGTGATTTCATCTATTCATTGAATAAGTGATGATCAAATGGTTCTTACTCAGAGAACCTTTTGACTTAGCTTGGTTGAGGGCTTTATTCAATCATCGTGGTTTTAGTATGAATCTCAGGTTTCAATCGATTCATAGGGTCTGAACAAGAGAAGTCCTATTAATACAATAATAAACAAAAGTAAGAAAAGCCGCATTACACACAAATAAATCAAATAAAAAAAAATAGGGGCAGAGAAGATTCAAGAGGCCTGTAACGATCAACATAAAGACGAATGAGCCGATTTGAAATTTTGGCATTATCATCACAAAAACACAAAGAGCTTTAGGGTTTTTAGTCCTTCATATCTTCAGAGAAGATTAAATCCAGGGACTAAGAAAGGGGAAGTTTCAAACTTTCTATTACATATCTGTTGTAACCAGTATTGGGGTGTTTCTGCTTGAGCTGTACGAGATGAAATTTTCATATACAGTTCTCAGAGGGGGAGTCCCCTTGGTTTACCTATCTCAATAAAGTATATGATTGGTTCGAAGAGCGCCTCGAGATTCAGGCAATTGCGGATGATATAACTAGTAAATATGTTCCTCCACATGTCAATATATTTTATTGTTTAGGAGGTATTACACTTACTTGTTTTTTAGTACAAGTAGCTACAGGGTTTGCCATGACTTTTTACTATCGTCCAACCGTTACCGAGGCCTTTGCCTCGGTTCAATACATAATGACTGAAGCCAACTTTGGTTGGTTAATCCGCTCAGTTCATCGATGGTCGGCAAGTATGATGGTCCTAATGATGATCCTACATGTATTTCGTGTGTATCTCACTGGTGGATTTAAAAAACCTCGCGAATTGACTTGGGTTACGGGTGTGGTTCTGGCTGTATTGACCGCATCTTTTGGTGTAACTGGTTATTCTTTACCTCGGGACCAAATTGGTTATTGGGCAGTCAAAATTGTGACGGGCGTACCCGAAGCTATTCCTGTAATAGGATCGCCCTTGGTCGAGTTATTACGCGGAAGTGCTAGTGTGGGTCAATCCACTTTGACTCGCTTTTATAGTTTACACACTTTTGTATTACCTCTTCTTACCGCCGTATTTATGTTAATGCACTTCCCAATGAT